AATTGATGAGCATACTAATTAATACTAACTAAATAATAATACTAAATAAATAATAACTAATAACGAGTTAAAATAAAAGTAAAAAAAAGGGTGTTATGTTATAAGGCTCTTGTTCCAAACAAAATATCAAAAAAATGGAATAAAATAAATACAATTGAAAAAGAAAAGATCCAAATTACTAATATATATTACTAATATAACTAATTTTAGTAATGACCCTATTTATAATATTTTTATTGAAAATATAAATGATTGAAAATAGGATTTCATTTAATTTAAAGAGAGTTTCATTTTGAATTTAGAAATGAAGTTCCATGTTATTTTGACATTCCTTTATTCAAGATACTTTATTCAAGAGTTGCTCGAGAAATCGGTTGAGTCAGAATCGTAGGATGAATAGATGTCAAAGAGGATAAAATTTTTTTTATTTCTGTCACTATTGTTTGTGCTGTCTATAATGAAATGAATAATGAATGATAAATGAAATCAAAAGCTTTCAATTCAATTGGGACTCATTTTGTCAATTGGTCTTTTTATTATCTTATATTTTTCAAGATAAGAAACTTAGGTAAGTGTTTCATAAATAAACATATGTATAAATAGAACGTATCCCATTTAGTTCCTTCATGCCTACTATAACTAGTTATTTCGGTTTTCTATTGGCGGCTTTAACTATAACCTCAGCTCTATTTATTGGTCTGAGCAAGATACGTCTTATTTGAAATTGATTGAATGAACAATTCAATTCATAAAAATGTTTTTGTGAGATATCCAGGTAGTCCATAGTTCCTTCCCATGTAAATTGTAATTCTTGATTATTGAGATTCGTGGGCGATTTGGATTACTATTTAGAGATAGATATTACCCCCCCCCTTTTTTTTTACCTACCTTTCTTTTCAAAAAAAATTTTAAAATGATTGAAGTTTTACTATTTGGAATCGTGTTAGGCCTAATTCCTATTACTTTGGCTGGATTATTCGTAACTGCGTATTTGCAATACAGACGCGGCGATCAGTTGGACCTTTGATTAAGTAAGAGCTCATCTCTTTTTAAATAACATCTCTTTTTTTTATTGACCTCCTGCGGATTAAAGAAAGGAGGAGGTCAAATTAGGGTTGCTGCTCTAGTTAGTAAAGTTATTTACTTGTAATTCGACCCAAGAAGAACAGAAGCACGCTCTGTAGGATTTGAACCTACGACATCGGGTTTTGGAGACCCGCGTTCTACCGAACTGAACTAAGAGCGCTTTCTTTCTTATCCCAATATAAAGGGCTGTATGTAAATAAAAGAATTTGATTTGTAACCCCCACTTTGGATACATATAGTATCATAAAGCATTATGTTATGTATGTCTAATTTTTATTGATCTCAATGGATCCTTCATTACTGCACATGGGAGAAGTAATAGATAGGGATGACAGGATTTGAACCCGTGACATTTTGTACCCAAAACAAACGCGCTACCAAGCTGCGCTACATCCCTTTCAATTGGCCTATAGTGTCATTGTAGAGAATCCCCATCTTGTTTTCCACATCGTGATTTCTCCCATTGATATACAATTGCTCTTGTCATTTCTTTTTCGTCTTATATAACAATATAACATATAATAAAAGAAAAAAGAATCAAATCGATCAAATAGATATAATATAATTAACAATATAATAAAAAATATAAATATAAAAATCGGTAATGTTCAGAAAATAAAGTGAGTGGACACTTTTTTCTGTTGTAAAGAAAGTAAAATATCATCAACAACGACATGTGTATCTGATCATATATGTATTACAATAAAAAAGGAGGATTTTCAATGCGAGATTTAAAAACATATCTCTCCGTGGCACCTGTGTTAAGCACTCTATGGTTCGGGTCTTTAGCAGGCCTATTGATAGAGATTAATCGTTTATTCCCAGATGCGTTAACATTCCCCTTTTTTTCATTCTAGTTGGGGATGAAGAAGATTATAGATAGAATAAATTATCTGTGACTAACCCTTTTTGTTTTGTTCTTTCTTTCAGTTTTTTAGGATAAAAAAGAAGGAAAGAGAAAGAATCAAAAAAGATTCATCCGAAACGAAACTTAGGTTCACGCTGAATTAATAGAGGGAGAACAAAAATGTAAAGTAAATAATAAAGGTCGCGGACAACAAACGCATACAGGATACTTAAATAAAATACTATAACTAATGGATAGTTAGAAATCATCGTATTACTTATATTCTCTATTGATTTGATTGCAATGAAATATTCAATAATTGGGTTTCGAGTCAGCAACTTCTTTTTTTCTTCTTCGTTTCGAAAATAGAAGAGTTGGGTGAATAAAAAAAAAGGGGGTTTATGGCCAAGGGTAAAAATGTCAGAGTAAAGGTTATTTTGGAATGTAACAGTTGTGTCCGAAACGATATTAATAAGGAATCGCGGGGCATTTCCAGATATATTACTCAAAAGAATCGACACAATACGCCTAGTCGATTGGAATTGAGAAAATTTTGTCCCTATTGTTACAAGCATACGATTCATGGGGAGATAAAGAAATAGAGAAAATGTAACGCGTTTGTAACCCCTCCAAGGAACAGCAATAAATTACATAATAATAAAATATTAATATAAAAATTGAATAATAAATTCTAAAAATAAAACAACCCAATCCTATTTCATCCTATTTTGGTAGGATCGCAAATGAAATTCGAATTAAGAAATACGATTTAAAAGATAAGGAATAAACCATGGATAAATCCAAGCGACTTTTTCTTAAATCCAAGCGATCTTTTCGTAGGCGTTTGCCCCCAATTGGATCGGGGGATCGAATTGATTATAGAAACATGAGTTTAATTAGTCGATTTATTAGTGAACAAGGAAAAATATTATCTAGACGAGTGAATAGATTGACTTTGAAACAACAACGATTAATTACTATTGCTATAAAGCAAGCTCGTATTTTATCTTTGTTACCCTTTCTTAATAACGAGAAACAATTTGAGAGAACTGAATCGACTCCTAGAACCACGGGTCCTCGAATTAGAAATAAATAGATAGGCTATTCCTCAATTGCAATTGAATCAAAATTTCAATATGAACCCCAACTCAGATTTATATTTTGTTCGAAAAATTGGAGAACCCCGATTGGATTGTCACATCATAAGAAAAAATTGCTTCTTTTTTTAATGTGTTGATTCATTTTTACTATATTTCTCTTATTTATATTAATTTCTACTCTACCTTCCCGGAGCTCATTCTCCGGGGCCCCACTTAAATCATTACGGTGGATTCCTTCTAATCTTCTTATTTAAGGATCTGATTGGAAATCATGTAAAGACAATTTGTATTTGATATGGCTATTTGTGCAAGTATTTTACGATTAAGAAGCAACTGTCTCTTATACAGATCATGTATGGATCTGCTATAACTATAGGATACCCCAATCTCACGAATTGCTGCATTTATCCGAGTAATCCACAAACGACGAAAATTTCTCTTTTGCCTGCCCCTATCCCGATGAGCAGAACTCAAGGCTCTCATTTTCTGTTGAATAGTATTTCGAGTAAGTCGTGAATGAGTCCCTCGAAAGGTTGATGCAAATAAACGAATTTTTATTCTACGTCTCCGAGCTATATACCCTCGTCTAATTCTGGTCATTGAATCAAATTAAACTTTGATGAATAACTAATTGATTTATTTTCTTTCAGTTATTCGTTTTCCCTTTCCTGGTCTATTAATAACAAAACGGATTCTTCCAATGTATAAAAAAAAATTCCAATGGCTTTTGCTACTATGACCTTCCCAACCACCATTTTTCCAGGCATTTAACCTCGAAATAAGAAATTGTATTGATACTAGGTATCAACAAAAAAAATACTAAATTGTAACTCAAGTTGAGTATAGTATAAAGTATCAATAAATAGTAAAGGTAAATGGATAAATAAATAGTGGGTTCCATCGTTTCTATGGCTACTTCTTAAACGGTGAGGTCCTCTCTATACACCGGAGCCCCTTCCACCATTAATCAATGTTATTAGTAACTTGTACAGTTCACATTCTTTGACTCTACCCATGAATTGTACAGTAATAAGTCTTTTCACAATGAGATCTACCCATACAGTAACGGTATTTAATTACAAAGGTTGGCTAGGTAGCTGACCCTGTATAGTCCGTTCTTGCAAGAGTAGGAGCCTAATTCTTTTGCTTCTTAAATATGATTTCCCCCGCTTAATGGATAACCATTTGCTACCACTGGGGAATTGCTTTTCATCTCCAATTGAGGTGATTGGATTTGCACCAATAGAAACCATAAATTTGATACGCAATGGAGGTTTTTTTCTATATTGATTGGAATTCTTCTATCCTATTCATTGGTACTGGTCATTGATACTGGAAAAAATTGTACTTTATTTTGTTCCGGCTCATGATCTGAACGGGTCGCACATACACCCGAGTACATGTTCCTCGACGCTGAGGACATCCCCGAAGAGCGGGGGATTTTGTTACATTTTTTATTGGCTGTCTTGTGTTTCTAATAAGTTGTTTAATAGTTGGCATACTTAATGGTATAGAAAATGGGCTGGTTTAGATCAATCCTAACCAGATGATTATGAATTCTTTCTATTTTCTTTTTTTGTTTACTTTACGCAGATAAAATATTCAATTTAGATTCATCCAAATTATGGTTCGAAATGGATGGAATCGCAGATTTACGTGAAATCCCCGGCATTTTCGATCGCTACCAGATCAACAATTCCATGAGCTTGGGCTTCTGTTGCTGACATAAAAACGTCCCTTTCCATGTCTTCGGATACAACCCATAAGGGGTTACCCGTTCTTTGTACATAAACCCTTGTGAGGGTTTCGCGTAGTTTCAGAAGTTCTTCCGCTTCTAGGACAAATTCTCCTGTTTGTGCCTCATAAAAAGAACTCGCAGGTTGATGGATCATTACCCTGATGATATAACATAATGAATGTTTCCGCGATCTCGTACGATTGATTGGACTAGGCAAAAAGATTAAAGAATAACAAGAAAAAATAAGTATATATATATAATTGAACAACCGTACAGGCATTTTTTGTGCATTGCATACGGCTCCACAATGGACTTTTTACGTTCGTTGAGCAAAAAACGAAATAGGATCCATCCGACCCAAATCGTTAAGTGATCCATTTACCACCCTTCTTTTCGTGGGAGTTCAAAAATACTATGATGGTTCCGTTGCTTTCTATATTTATGATTTATCTCATATGTGATTCAGCAATCCCAAAGTTTCTTTTTGATCCGATCAAATAAAAATAAAAAAAGTAAAAAAAAAAATGATCTTGTTTTTTTTTTTCATTTGAGTATTCTTTCATATTTCATAACATAAATATTGGAAAGAAGCTTCTGGCGTGAAAAATAAAAGTTTGTGACGCTGAAATGAAGCCCGGATAGATAAGATCAAATCATAAATACCCTTTGTCTCATATTACTCGCCCGATATATAATCCCATGTTCTGAAAAAACAATAATGGTTTGTTCATATCGAACTCGAAGTGCCATGCTATTATTACTTAAATATTATCTTACAAATTCTTATTTATATTAAAATATTAAATATGGCGAAGGCATAGTTTTCTTTTTTCTTTCAAACAAAAAACTCATTGGCGCCAAGCGTGAGGGAATGCTATACGTTTCGTAATTTCTCCTCCGACCAGGATGAAAGATCCCATTGAAGCGGCTAATCCCATGCATATTGTATGCACATCTGGTGGCACAAATTGCATAGTATCATAAATTGCGACTCCGGGTATTACCCACCCGCCGGGGGAGTTTATAAACAAATAAAGATCTCTGGTCTCATCCTCTATACTGAGATATACCATCAGGCCAATAAGTTGGTTTGAGATCTCGCTATCAACTTCTTGACCTAAAAAAAGTAATCTTTCTCGATGAAGTCGGTTGATTAGGACAAAATTTTATCCCTTAGGAACCGTACACGCGCCTTTGGATGCATACGGTTCAAAAAAAAAAGAATCAATGTATTGTATTGATTCTACCCTCCTTTACTTTTTTTATAGTAGGACTTTTCTACCTCCTAATGAAGGGGCTTTTTCTTCGATTTTTTTTTAAGAAAGATTTTTTTTGCTCGAATCTCTGTAAAAAATAAAAGAATCCACTAAACTTATCGAATTAACCTCTCATTGATGTATTGTTTCATCGAAATCGAATACAAATTACGATGTAATTTTCTTGTTCCTGAATGGGCCTCCTCAATTATTTTAGGTTTATGTTCTACTCCGGGTAAATATCTGCCCGATTTCAATTTGCACATATAGGACAAATGCTCCCAATACCACTTTTACTTTTTTCAATTCATTTCGTGCCTTTGTTACAACAAATACGCGATGTAGTCATAATATTATTTCATTGATTGGCAGTTTGAGATCGCCCATATGCTATCAAGTAATCACTTATGATACAAGTGGTAATCATACATATATTACCAATTGGGTATTTTCTGAACGGAGCCTGGATACTTCATTTTATTGGATTGGTCCAACCAAGCCAACCATAAATTTTGATAATTGATAATATTAATATTGATTTCGACCCCCTCAAAAATGGATCTAATTGCATTTCACGCTCCAAATTATTGATGGTTCAAACAATCTTTTTTGGGCGAAACAGAGGGTATCTCGATCGGGGGAGAGAACGGGGAAATCCCATATGACCCAATATGTCTGACAAGTCGCACTATACGTCAACCCAAATTGCATCTTCCTCTCCAGGACTCCGAAAAGGTACTTTTGGAACACCAATAGGCATCAACTGAAAGAAAGGGGGTTAAGTACTATATTTTACTTTGATGTGGAAACGTAATATTTTTATCCCTGGATATTACCAAATAGTAAGACAAAATTAATAAGGGAAAATTATTACAAATGGGTCGGGCTCTTCGAATGATGAACAAGTATCTATGCATTCGCTCATAGAAAATGGGACCAATCCCCCATTGCGTATTGGTACTTATCGGGTATAGAATAGATCTGCTTATCTTTGTTCCTATGAACAGAATTGTTCCATTATTCCCAACGAAAGAAATGGAATTCAATATTCAATAATATGAACCCTTGTTCCAAAATAATCCACTGAAAGGGAGAGGTCCATAGCATAGTCTTTTCCAATGCGATAAAGTTACATAGTGTCTATTTTTCTTTGATAAAGGGGTATTTCCATGGGTTTGCCTTGGTATCGTGTTCATACCGTCGTATTGAATGATCCCGGTCGGTTGATTTCTGTACATATAATGCATACAGCTCTCGTTGCTGGTTGGGCCGGTTCAATGGCTCTATACGAATTAGCCGTTTTTGATCCCTCTGACCCCGTTCTTGATCCAATGTGGAGACAGGGTATGTTCGTTATACCCTTCATGACTCGTTTAGGAATAACCAATTCGTGGGGCGGATGGAGTATCACAGGAGGGACTATAACGAATCCGGGTATTTGGAGTTACGAGGGTGTGGCCGGGGCACATATTGTGTTTTCTGGTTTGTGCTTCTTGGCGGCTATCTGGCATTGGGTATATTGGGATCTAGAAATATTCTGTGATGAACGTACAGGAAAACCTTCTTTGGATTTGCCCAAGATCTTTGGAATTCATTTATTTCTTTCAGGATTAGCTTGCTTTGGGTTTGGTGCATTTCATGTAACAGGCTTGTATGGTCCTGGAATATGGGTATCTGATCCTTATGGACTAACCGGAAAAGTCCAATCTGTAAATCCTGCGTGGGGGGTGGAGGGTTTTGATCCTTTTGTTCCGGGAGGAATAGCCTCTCATCATATTGCAGCAGGTACATTGGGCATATTAGCGGGCCTATTCCATCTTAGTGTCCGCCCCCCCCAACGCCTATACAAAGGATTACGTATGGGTAATATTGAAACTGTCCTTTCCAGTAGTATCGCTGCTGTCTTTTTTGCAGCTTTTGTTGTTGCTGGAACGATGTGGTATGGCTCCGCAACTACCCCAATCGAATTATTTGGTCCCACTCGTTATCAATGGGATCAAGGATACTTCCAGCAAGAAATATATCGAAGGGTTGGTGCCGGACTAGATGAAAATCAGAGTTTATCAGAAGCTTGGTCTAAAATTCCAGAAAAATTAGCTTTTTATGATTACATTGGCAATAATCCAGCAAAAGGAGGTTTATTTAGAGCGGGCTCGATGGACAATGGGGATGGAATAGCGGTTGGATGGTTAGGACATCCTATCTTTAGAGATAAAGAAGGGCGTGAGCTTTTTGTACGCCGTATGCCTACTTTTTTTGAAACATTTCCAGTAGTTTTGGTAGACGGAGACGGAATTGTAAGAGCCGATGTTCCCTTTAGAAGGGCGGAATCTAAGTATAGTGTCGAACAAGTAGGAGTAACTGTTGAGTTCTATGGCGGCGAACTCGATGGAGTCAGTTATAGTGATCCTGCTACTGTGAAAAAATATGCTAGACGTGCTCAATTGGGTGAAATTTTTGAATTAGATCGTGCTACTTTGAAATCGGATGGTGTTTTTCGTAGCAGCCCAAGGGGTTGGTTCACTTTTGGACATGCTTCGTTTGCTTTGCTCTTCTTTTTCGGACACATTTGGCATGGTGCTAGAACCTTGTTCAGAGATGTTTTTGCTGGTATTGACCCAGATTTGGATGCTCAAGTGGAATTTGGAGCATTCCAAAAACTTGGAGATCCAACTACAAAGAGACAAGTCGTCTGATACAATACTGCTCTTGTATCTTTTGCCTCTATTATATTTTTATTATTTAACTTTGACATAGAGTACCAGAGAAATGTTGATTTGAATCACCGCCCTTTCTTTGACTTTTGACTCTTGTACTTTCTTAATCTGGGAGATGATCCCAAATGAACAGGTGTGGAAGCTATAATTGTAAACCACGATCAATTTATGGAAGCATTGGTTTATACATTCCTCTTAGTCTCGACTCTAGGAATAATTTTTTTCGCTATATTTTTTCGAGAGCCGCCTAAGGTTCCGACTAAAAAGGCGAAATGATTTTTCATTATCTTACATTATCTTTATCTAAATGGAAGTAAAGTAATGAGCCTCCCATATTGGGAGGCTCATTACTTTACTTCCATTTAGTCCCCGTGTTCCTCGAATGGATCTCGTAGTTGTTGAGAGGGTTGCCCAAAAGCGGTATATAAGGCGTACCCGGTAAAACTTACAAGTAAACCAGATATAAAGATGGCAACTAAGGTTGCTGTTTCCATTATTATCAAATTTCAAAACTATAACGGATCTATGATAAGATCCTTTATTTACAACGGAATAGTATACAAAGTCAACCGATCTCAACCAATGCAATAGGATTTATGGCTACACAAACCGTTGAGGATAGTTCTAGATCTGGTCCAAGACGAACTAATGCAGGGAGTTTATTGAAACCATTGAATTCAGAATACGGGAAAGTGGCTCCTGGGTGGGGAACTACCCCTTTGATGGGGGTCGCAATGGCTCTATTTGCGGTATTCCTATCTATTATTTTGGAGATTTATAATTCTTCCGTTTTACTAGATGGAATTTCAATGAATTAGGTCCATAAAAATCATGAAGTCCTGTCTTTTCAATCCAAAATGAATTACTTAGGACTCTCATTTCTAGTCTATTCTGGCAGTTCGACCGTGAAATTCTTTTGTTTCTGTATTTCCGGAATATGAGTGTGTGACTTGTTATAATTGATCCTATTGATAGTACAGAGAATGGGTCTGTCATCTTGAGAGAGATGAGTTCTGCTTCGTCGGATATTCATTTTTTTATCTGGAGCACGGAATATATGGAATAGATCGAGAAATATTTGAACTATGATTCATACCTACTATTTATACCTCGCGACTGGATTCAAAAAAATTTAAAAGATTGATTTTATCATTATAAATCGAAAGGGTTTTCTTCCTAAAAAATTTGGTTTCTGTTTATTTGTTTATTTTGACCAATGGACAAATAAAATTCCGAATTTTTAGTCATTAAATCTA